TCAAACAAATAGAAAAAAAAAAGCCAGCTATCGGAGTCGAACCGATGACCATCGCATTACAAATGCGATGCTCTAACCTCTGAGCTAAGCGGGCTCGCATAACAGAAATTCTACATCCATAGGAATTTCACTGCAGGAATCCTATCTATTAATTTTCATTCTTAGTTATTCATAATTAATATGATTATAGAAAAAAAAGACTATAACTATATATAATATATAAGAAAATAATTGACCCTTCGAGTATTAAAAATTGCATGAGAAAAATGATAGGAAGAGAGGCATATAGAAAAAAATATGGTATATATATATATTCATATTGAATTGTGGATACAGAAATGATAGAATCATTTCTGATTAGACCAAATATGGTTCTACGATAGAGATGAAAGAGAATAGATAAGAAATCAAAGAAAATAAGAAGCAAATAAGAGGAAAGACTGATACAGGAATCAGTATCTAATGAATTTAACAGTTCCAGTAGAATCAAAATGAAAGAAAAAAGGACATGACATAATAATAAGATCTTAATCTCAAAACAAATCAAATAAAGAAGGGGGGATATGGCGAAATTGGTAGACGCTACGGACTTAATTGGATTGAGCCTTGGTATGGAAACTTACTAAGTGATAACTTTCAAATTCAGAGAAACCCTGGAATCAAAAATGGGCAATCCTGAGCCAAATCCTTTTTTTTCGAAAACAAAAAAAAATAACAAAGGTTCATAAAGACAGAATAAAAAAGGATAGGTGCAGAGACTCAACGGAAGTTGTTCTAACAAATGGAGTTGATTGCGTTGTATAAAAGAATCCTTCTATTAAAACTCCAGAAAAGAGAAAGTGATAAAATAAAAGATAACACTAATATACATAGATCTACGTACTGAAATACTATCTCAAATACAAATAATTAATGACGAGCGACCTCAATCTGTATCTATATTTTTCTTGTATCTTTTTTTTTTTCATTTTTTCATAAAAAAAGGGTTCTGAATCAATTCTAAGTTGCAGAAAGGATCGAATATTAATTGATCAAATCAATTGATCAAATAACGTACTCCATAGTCTGATAGATAATTGATTAATCGGACGAGAATAAAGATAGAGTCCCATTCTACATGTCAATATCGACAACAAGGAAATTTAGAGTAAGAGGAAAATCCGTCGACTTTTGAAATCGTGAGGGTTCAAGTCCCTCTATCCCCAAAAAGATCCGTTAGACTCCCTAATTATCTATCTTATAAAAAAATGCTTTTTCGTTCATTTGATTCTTTCACAAATGTATCCGGTTTTTTTTGCTTTTCACAAGTGTTGTGATAGATCACAAGTGTTGTGATAGATATGATACACATACATTAGAAACGTACGAAATCGTCGTTTTTAAATTGACATAGACCTAAGTCCTTTAGTAAAATGATGAAGATGGCGTATCCGAAATGGTTCCAAAATGGTCGGGATAGCTCAGCTGGTAGAGCAGAGGACTGAAAATCCTCGTGTCACCAGTTCAAATCTGGTTCTCGGCACATGATTTATTTGTTTATGAGTATCTATATCTATTTTACAACTTAAACTTAATTCAATTAATTGCTATAGACCAACATATATATTTATTCTGTATACTCATTATAGAGTATACATATTTATCTAGGTGTCTATATATAGAGTCCTTTCCTTTTATCTGAGTAAAGAATATATATTCTAATAATAGAGTCCTTTCCTTTTATATGAGTAAAGAATATATATATTCTAATAATTATGAAATTTCAATAACTCTCCGGATCTATAAGAGAACAAACAAATATTCTTTTACTATCTGGAGTTATACCATTGAAGATTGGTTTCTTATTATTCAATAAGCATCTTGTATTTCATAAAAATTGGGGGCAATATAATCCTTACGTAAGGGCCACCCTATCCAACTTTTCGGCATTAAGATACGTTTCAAACGTGGATGATTATCATAAGAGATTCCCAACATATCATAAGATTCTCTTTCTTGAAAATCCGCACTTTTCCAAACCCAGAAAACAGACGGAATTCTAGGATTCCTCCTTGGAGCAAATACTTTTATACATACTTCTTCTGGTTGATCTATACCATACTCTATTCTCGTAAGATGATATACACTAGCTAATAGCCCGCCCGGTGCTACATCATAGGCACATTGGGAACGCAGATAATTGTAACCATATAAATATAAAATGACAGCAATGGAATCCCAATCTTCGGGCTTTATTTGTAAAGTCTCTATTCCTTGGTAATCAAAACCCAAAGATCTATGAACTAGCCCATGTTTGACCAGCCAAGCAGACAAAGGACCCTGCATCTTTTTTCTCTCTCCCGCATTTTTATTTGTATAAGTGTTTCACATTTCCAATGAAATTTGTGAACATTGACTTGTCCTTTGTTATTCTGTATATCAAGAAGTCTTGTTCTAATTTGCGAATTCCTGGGACGAAACTGCCTTTTTGTATTTAAAAAAAGCTTCCGGGGAGATTTTT